GGCGGCCATAAATAAAGGCTATGACTTTCACATCTCTCTCTCTAGATATCTAGAGAGAGAGATCCACTGCGTGAGCAACCCGACTGTGCGTTACATGTGCTCTACAGGCCGCACTCCATCTTTCTTCCCAACGAGCCCTTTTTTGGATTTGGAAGACGGGCGTTGCGTTCGGTTCGAAGGGCATGGTTTTCAGTATGTCTCCAGATAGGGCCCCCACTAGTCCGGCTAGCTAGTGAGCGGTTCTTTCGGGCGAGAAGCGGGCCGGGCCCTACGGGCGGGCATCTCCCGCAACGCAAGCTGCATTGTTCGCCGCCACCCGAGAAGCAAAAGATTCGAGAGTCCAGGCTTAATATACATGCATAGATAGTGGTCTAATGACAAGGGCCGACGACGGAAGCTCGGGGCGGAGCCGTATGATGCGGAAGTCTCACGTACGGTTCCCTGAGAAGGGAGTGGCTACCTACTGGAGCTTCGACCAACCACCACCGCTAAATTCCGCTTTGGGGCCACCCCTTACTCTACCATTATTATAGGGGTATGGGGCTCGAGACAAAGAAAGATCAAGGCAGCATATCAGTTTTTCCTTTATACTTTACTTGGATCTGTTTTTATGCTATTAGCTATTCTGTTGATTCTTTTCCAAACAGGGACCGCCGATTTACAAATATCATTAACCACAGAATTTAGTGAGCGGCGCCAAATCTTTCTATGGATTGCTTCTTTCGCCGCTTTCGCCGTCAAAGTGCCTATGGTACCAGTTCATATTTGGTTACCCGAAGCTCATGTAGAGGCACCTACGGCAGGATCCGTCATCTTGGCAGGAATTCCTTCAAAATTGGGAACCCACGGGTTTTTAAGATTTTCAATACCCATGTTTCCCGAAGCGACACTTTGTTCCACTCCTTTCATTTATACTCCAAGCGCGATTGCTATAATATATACTTCCTTGACCACTTCAAGACAGATCGATCTTAAGAAGATCATTGCTTACTCCTCAGTAGCCCATATGAATCTGGTGACTATTGGTATGTTTAGTCGGGCGGCGGCCGTTAGGTCACCTATTTTTAGTTATGGACACACAAGACAAGGCCAAAACATGTGTGCCGGGCGTGCGACCCATCAACCTACTAGCAATGGGGGAGAAAACATAGCATGTCGCAACAAAAGCTTGATTCAAGGCGTCAGCAAAACATTGCCGTCTGTTCCAAAAACAAAAGCCCCTTAGCGCCCCGGGACGGGAGTGGGGGACACCCTACGCGCAGGCAACAGCAGCACCGGCTCTACGAAGTCAGAATCGAATCTTTGTGTTGGCTTTCCCAATTCATTCGTGAATAAGAATTCAAGGGCTAGAAGCGAGCGCTTCTAGCTGCTTCGCCTGCTTCTTATTATTTTTTGCTATGTTGGCGTGGCGGAAATGAACGAAAAGCGAGATGAACGTGCTATTTTCAAATCGATTGATAGATAGCCTGATCCGTTCTGATAGATCGAAAGAAATAGAGGGAATCCATCAATAATAAGGGGAAATCTCCTATTTCTATCTATTGATAAGACAACTATTCTTGATCCATCAGAAAGAAATCGATATCTATCTGATGGAGTCTACATCGTACGTGGAGCGCCCAAGCTTTAGGCCAGCTCAGTTCTCCTATCCATCGGTCCAATGCACTGGGCTCATCTCATGGATGGAGGGAAAAGCCAAAATGTAGTTGTGTTGTTGCTGTTCGCCGCCTCGACGCATTCCCTTCTCTCCCCGGCATCGTCCCACACAGAAAGAAAGAGCGCAGAGCCCCGGCCCGACCTGTAGTGTAGGTCCTATAACGTAAAGCGAGGAGTTGAGCCTGAACTGGCGAACCGAAGTCACTTTCGGAACCATACTTCCTACAGCTAACACGTGTCCAGTCCAGCGGGAACGCGCAGCGCAACATAACGTAAGCTGCTATACCGAATCCCCCGCTGGCCATCGGGGACCGAGTGGTAAGGCCATGATCCGCAGGGGAACGGATCACTCATTCTTCCATTGGGGACAGGTGCACGAACGACAACTCCAAACGTCACACATCCGTCGCCTACTTACCGTTTAGGTGGCACCAGCGAGATCCAGCTAAGGTAAGGAACTTCGTGTCGCGGCTGCTCCACTCCGCCGCGGTCTCATGAACTGAACTTCGTTGCCTTCCCGCGCGCGAAGCGAATGGGCGCTGTGCTGTGGATCAGTTTCGGGGCGGGGGCGAAGAGAGACCACAAGAATGATTCATTTGGATCGACGAGCTTTTTCAGCCCCAAAACTAAGAATCAATGGAATGTCTGTCTATCCATGAACATCTATTCTATCTGTATATCTAGGGGATCTCTCTATACATATCCAATTGTTTTATGGCACGATATGATCGCCTAGCCGTAGCCGCATATTGAGCGCAGCAGATATGCGGGATTTCAGTTGGATCAGATCAAAAGCTTTGACGGAAGCTTTTGGACCTAGCGAAAAGGACTTTCTTTTATAAGCCTTCGCGCAAGCAAGCGCGAGAGAAGCAAGCAAAGTAGAAGCTTTGCCAGAAGCAAGACGAGGAAGCAGAGCTGTCGTATAAGCGGTAGCTTCCCTCGACCTACTAAACAAAAATACAACAGTCGCGACCTACTTTGATTCAAAACAAAAGAAAGGCGAAGGGTTTGGCAACAAGCAAACGGCTTTCTATCATAGTTGCAAGGGTTCCAAACCTTAACTACTTAAGTTAAGTACCAAAGGCTGCTTTCGGTTGGTAAATAAGGGGGCTGTTCACTACAAGCTATCAGCGCTGTCTTAGATTGAACGTCGACTTATCTTATTGCCGTTCAATCTCTAAGGCGGGTTTACGCTGAGAACGGAAGAGTGTTCGTGTCAAAAGGTGAACAACGCCCTAGCTTCTAGAGTTCGCTGCTTTTCCCAGGCCGGAGAAGGGCTTATACTGCTCGCCTTTGTTTGATATGTTCATTCAGTACCAATACAAACTAAAACTACACCAAAGTGGAAAGGCCCCTATAGAAGCTAGAAGTAACCTCTAGTAGTCTAGTAGTCGGCCTAACCAAAGCAAAGCGTCACGACAACTGAAAATGACCCTTATGAATGGAATCTTAAGTAGGGGGCTTAGCCGCCCGCCTACCAATCAAAGAGGCTGAGAGTAAGCGTAAGCTCTTCGAGCTTCCCTTCATTCGCTTCGCGGGAGCCGCACAACACATAGCTGGCTTTCAGAGGGCCCATACTACCTGCCTAACCCCTCGCTCCGAGGGACCGTAGATCGGAACGTTATAAACCACCCCATTCATCTAAAAGAGAGGGGAAGGGGCCTATGTATTTGCATGACTCCTGCGGATTTTACCCTATCTACACCCGGAGCCAATCTCCTATCGGTCCTGCCACCACGCCGCAGAACGGGAGCTCGTGTGGAACCTTTTATTTCTGGCGTAACAGCGGTGGAACGTAAAAAAAGATTACGGTCGCGTAACATAAGGGCCGGAGGTACGGTAAACTCGGCCAAAATATGACACCCGAAGGGAGGGCCCGGCGCGCACAATCCTATCCTCGTCCGAGTTTACCCCTTGCACTTCGGACAGCCGTCCATAGCATCATAAGGAGGACCTCCCTCTCGGGGTAAAAAAATGGTACGGTACATAGGAGGCTGGTCCTTTCTCAACGTGGTGTATAGCACGAAAAACCTTTCGATGCAAGATAGGGCCGTTCACATTAAAGAAGATAATCAACCCTTTCTTCTCTTCTTTCTCTTTCTCGAGGGGGAAAGATAAATAGGGTCTTATGGAGGGGGAGGGGGAACTTTCGGGCGCTTTTTAAAAAATCCTCCACTGCATCCAGGATCACAAGTGGAACGCTAAGCAGGGGGGAGGGGAAAGGCTTGGGCTGGGCCTACCTATCCCGATAGGACCTCATAAAGGAACGGGAGCTGTTGAGAGGTTCCATATTGCCGAGCCGAAGGGCAGCACTCCTGTACGTGATCGTAGTATGTCACGTCGTCTCGTCCCCGCTGCATTGAAAAGTACCTATGCACTATCTCCGGTTCACTGATAAGGAAGATAGAGTTGGGGCGGGGGTCTACGATGTGATACTCAAGTATGACCGGGGGAGAAAAAAGCTAACTATGGGTAGAAAGCAGGAACCTTTATGTAAATCATTTCGGGGGTTTACAGATCAGATCTCTTATACTACCATCGATCGACAGAGCGGAACGACCAGAAAAAAAGTGAAGTTAGAAAGCCGTATGATAGGCGGTAACTATCTTGTACGGTTCGGGGGGTAATCGGCGTACTCCGATCAGTGGGGGGGAATCTTTGGCTCTATCGAACATACAGGGAATTGGAGGTAGCATTCCACCGATGTTAAGTCATGGACTGGTTCCTTCAGCCCTTTTTCTATGTGTTGGTGTTCTATATGACCGACATAAGACTCGACTTGTTAGATATTACGGAGGGTTAGTGAGCACCATGCCGAATCTCTCTACCATTTCCTTCTCTTCCACTTTGGCCAATATGAGTTCACCTGGTACTAGCAGCTTTATCGGGGAATTTCCCATCTCAGTAGGAGCTTTCCAAAGAAATAGCTTAGTAGCCACATTAGCAGCGCTTGGGATGATTTTAGGCGCGGCGTATTCCCTTTGGCTATATAATCGTGTGGTTTCTGGAAATTTAAAACCCGATTTCCTAAATAAATTCTCCGATCCAAATGGCAGAGAAGTTTCCATATTTATACCTTTTCTTGTTGGAGGGGCGACCGTCCGTTGAACTACCAAAGAATAAAGGGTAAACCCATGTGATCATGACATTGTAGGTGCTTGCGATGGGGCGGATGCGACTTCCCTCAGTTGGTTTGGGTGGTATAGCCCGTTGCAGAAGTCCCCCCTTTTTTTTATCAATTTCTTTAGTCTTTAGGGAGCCAAAGCTTGGCTTGACTAATAAAATAAGGCTCGCGCAGGGGCGCTCACGTTTTTTGGCTGAGCCGTATCTTGCTGGGTGGGACCGAGAGCAAGAAAGGACGGGGGGCAACCATGCATGGTACTTCTCGACCGTGTCTCCGAGGGACAGTTGAACGAGCGACTCATGAATGCTGCCGGGTTGGATGAGCCAATAACTCGAACGCGTTCGGTCTGTTTTTTGAGCAAGAATCACAGCGTTACCTTACCTTCACCATGATACGGACTCCAAGTTCTTATGGCGGAGCGCGAGGAGATTTATCATCAATATGATGATGGGAGTGGAAACCAGAAGCACGACCGACCGGGGTCTTCGTGGTCCAAGATAAGAAAACCTTCAGTAACAGTAGTAACGTAAGCATGATACTCTTTGGTAGTACCGGTGAACCAGATGGCCGCGGCGATGGAATCTGGGACGGAGGACTCGTAGTATCTCTCTAGATCTGGCAAAAGCGAAAGACCCCCTAACGTAACGTAATTCGAATGGGGGCTGACCGCTGAGCCCACTCTGGCCTCGCAGGGCGGGCCCCTGTGGTTTCGAGCTGGAGCTGCCATAGCTTATGGCTAGAGCAATGGGAGGGGGCCCCGGCATAGAAAACTGTAAGGATAACGAGCGCTCCGCCCGCTTGGCGGGCGGCAGGAGCAGCGGGCAAGTGCTTGGTAGGCCAACAGCCCAGTGAACCGGGCGGGGCACTCGACGAAAGGGGGCACACTGAGCAAGTACGAGAAAATGGCCCCGCTCCGCTTTATTAAAAGCAAGGACCACTACGGGGGGTCAAACCAAGGACCTATGGAAGTCGGGGCTCGTCCCCGGTCAATATTGGATCAAACAATAGAGGGCCGTAGCACTGACCTATTTTTTTTTATTGATTCAATACAATAGGGGAAAATCTCGTAAAGTTCCCTACCGAGACAACAGACACACTCTCAATGGATCCTCCGCACGCTGGGCATACCTCTTCTGTGCGTCTTTCTCGTGGCGGGAACAGAACAACAGGGAAAGACCCGGCCGACCTGCCCAGGGCTCGAGGGCGAGCTTTATTTAAGAGAGAATGGGGAGTGAATCGAAAGGCTTCCGTTTTCGTTCTTGGTTTTTTGGGGCTTTCGGGCTCCTCTCGATCTTATTCGTAGTTGGGAAGGGGGAAGGAGTCTAAATCAATGGACATTAATGAACCATCATTGATGGACGTTGCACATGACACGATCAATTCGACTCAGGGTCCGGCGCTAATAGAAGTTGCTTACTCTCCTAGTAGCGAAGGAAAAAGGCAGGGCTTTTTTCGTAGTAATAGTGGGCAGGTCTCATGAGATCTATGTCGGCCGTCGGAATCAAATGAAGGGGTCGAAGGACCATTCGATTCATTAAGGGGCATAGATCTAGGCCTCTTTGTTTGGTCAATCACCAAAAAAAAGGGGGGGGGGACCACTATGGGCGGGACCCCGGCCTCGATTCTTTTGCATAGTCCGGGGGCCGGCCGCTGCAGAGCTGCGGGGCATAGCGGCGCCCTCGCCTGGCGCCATTCCCGGATCTAGCAGCAGACGGGCGGGCCGGGCCTGAATTCAGACCAGACTCTTCTTTATTTGAGCTGCTCCCACGCACGCAGACCGGAAGATCTCAGTTGTCCTGGACTGGACAAGTACGTAGAGATCTTCGTGGGACCGGGGAGGGAGTCTCAATCGATCTTTTCTAGGATTCCTTATCACGCCACGCAAGGAGATCTTTCCATTGATAGATAAGAAGGCTCCCCCTTGAACATACTCTTAGAGGTTACTACCTGCCTCTACGGAAGAGATTTACTTTGTACCGCCCGGAGGTCATATAGATAGAAACCCGGAGCGATAAGAACGAAAGCCCTACCCACAGCTACAACTACTGGCGCTTCAAAAGGCTTAGATTGATTCTAAGGGCGCTACAGCAAGCTACCTTTTTTTAGGTCGTGTAATAGGGAGGTGTAAGCCTCGAAAGCCTTTAGTACTTCGGTAGGGCGAGCAGCCCTTAAACCAAAAAAAAGGTTTGGAACTCTTCCCGTATTTCTGCATTTCATTCTCTATTCGGCCCGCCTCAAACAAAATGATAAAAAAGAAAGGATAGGACTCTTGATTCGAAGTCACTACGAAAGGGTCGGTCAATAGCATAGCTCTTTATTTCCCCGGTCTCCTTTCGAAGGAAAGGCCTTCGCATTCCTAATCCGGTAGGGGGCCGGACGGCTTTGTTTGCCCCAGCTTGGCTAATCGCATCCCCGCGCAACGACATTCTTTGTGCGCCCCTTACCGTTCTCGCTCAGTCTTTGCAACGGCTGGGGAGGCAGTCGTAGAAGCGAAGCCTATCGCCACGCCGACCATCAAATACGAGATTGGGCCCCTTCTCAAAGATTTGATGGAATGGCCCAGCCCACCCAAGAACGCTTATGTAATATGGGAACTCATGGCTGGAAACAATCCTTATGGTTTTGATATCCGGTAGGGATAATCAGAATCAAAGTCCAGGTTGGTTGGTGAGCCTAGTGATAGGAGACTATCTAGCTTGGTTCGGAGAGCACTCGTTGGG